CTCTATGGTCCCATATTTAGTAATTCCTGAACTACTTCTTCTGTATCGGGGATCGTCGAAATAAGCAAGAATACTATTTCTACGTAAAATCCCATTTATGGGTATTTCAATCGAGATACCAGAACGGAGCATTAGTTCTTTCTCCCGTTCTTGATCATATTGGAATGGGATGATGAATCTATTTCTTCGCCTTTTCGCCAATAAATCAGAATTCTCGTGGAGAATGGCAGGATATAGGAAATTCCAATGACCATTAGATATGATTCGATCAGGTCCTGAATAATCAAGAATCCCCTGCCCTTTTTTACTGGAAGGATCCGAACTAAACAATTTGTGTCTCACTCGATCATTAGTCACTGAGAGGTCAGAAATAGATCTCCGTTCGACAGAAAGAGAATGAACATTCATTTGATCTTGATCCTTGTGGAGCGAAAAAGTGACTATACTGGATCTGCACGGACCTCCTGATAATATCCATAAATGACTTGTTTTTGGTAAGAGATGAACATTACCATATCTATATTCAGGCGCATGGTACACATCGGTACTCCAGTGCATTTCTCCCTCTGAGTCAGAATAAATATGTTTTCGAACCCTCTCTTTAAAATTGAAAGTGGATGTTCCAGCGCGAATCTCAGCAATCACTTGTTCTGATTCTACATATTGATCGTTTTGAACTAAAAGAAAACTTTTTTGTGGAATATTCACATTATGTAGAATATCCTGACTCTCAATAGTTACATACAGGTCTATATAACATAGAAAAGCAGGATGTCCATGACGTGTACGTGTGGGATGAACCAAATCCTCATTGAATTTTATTTTTCCATTAGAAGGAGCTCGTACATGTTCTGCAGTACCACCTGTAAATACTCCACCGGTATGAAAAGTTCTTAATGTTAGTTGAGTCCCTGGTTCCCCAATTGATTGACCTGCAATAATACCTACTGCTTCTCCCAATTCGACCAGGTCGCCATGAGTGGGACTCCGACCATAACATAATCTACAGATCCAAGATGTACTCCTGCAAATAAAGGGGGTTCGAATATATATTGATTGTGCTCGAAAGGTTATGAATCGATTGACAAGTCCAATCCCAATATCTTGATTTCGAGTGGCAATGCATCGTAGACCCATATATATATCGTCTGCTAATACACGACCAATTAGTGTTTGGATCCAAATTTTTTCCGTCATCCCATTTCGAGGACTCACGGAAATACCTCGGATAGTGCCACAATCTGTTCTACGCACAACAATGTGTTGAACTACTTCAACAAGTCTACGCGTGAGGTATCCAGCATCTGATGTTCGTACAGCAGTATCCACAACTCCTTTGCGGGCTCCGTAGCAGGAAATTATATATTCCGTTAAAGAGAGTCCTTCGCGTAAATTGCTTTGAATGGGTAAATCAATCATTTGTCCTTGGGGGTCCGACATTAATCCTCTCATACCTACTAATTGGTGTACCTGAGATGCATTTCCTCTAGCTCCCGAAAAGGACATTATATGGACTGGATTAGAAGGATCAGTCATCCTAAAATTAGGATGCATTTCTTGTCTCAAATATTCACTTGTAGCATACCATATCTCAATGGATTGACGCAATTTTTCTACCGCGTGTACATTCCCATAATGATGGTGCTTTTCTAAAATCAAACTTTGTTGTTCAGCATCTTGGACTAGCCATCCCTTAGAAGGTATTGTTAAAAGATCATCAATTCCTAATGAAATGGATGTAGCAGTGGCTTGCTGGAAACCCAGAGTCTTTACTTGATCCAGGATGTGCGATGTATATGCCATTCCGAAGTGATCTATTAATCTGCTAATAAGTCGTTTCATGGCAGTTGCATCTATCACTTTATTGTGAAAAACCAGATCGGCCCGTTCTGCCATAAGTACCTCCATATTCCGCTGAGTAGGATTCGACAATGGGTTTGAGTCAGTGATTTGAAGACTTCCTTTCCTCGATCTTGATTCACGTAGAAATTCAGGAATTATGATACCGGTTGAGCCGTAGAGAACCGAATTCCCACGGTATCACATAATTACTTAGCTTAGGTATCGTATGAGTAGGCCCGACAAAACCCTTGTATGGCTTCTTCTATTTCTCGATAAAAAGAAATATGACCGACAGTTGTTCGAATGTATATACAAAGGATTTCTTTTTTTACACTTCTTACTATTAGTTTTACACTTCTTACTATTAGATAGTGCCCATAAATCTCATGATAGGTACCCAAAGATTCATATTGAACTTCGATGGGAACTTCTCTTGAGGCAATGACACGTTGATCGAGTCGCCACCGGAGCCACAAAGGACTATCTAAATTGATTCGTTTCTGCCGATAAGCTCCAAGTGCATCATAGGAACTACAAAAATAGGGTTCTTTCTCTTTCGTATACTTATTATCGTCAACCGTTTCATTTTGATAGTTTCTTCGATTACATGGATTATACCTATTTGAACAAATACCTCGACGATTCCCGATCGTTAATA